ACTTTTTCCCCAAGATAGGTTCCAGGAAAGAGATAATCTGGACCTTAAGGTTATTAATTATATTCTTTCTGGAAATGGAAAATCAATTCGGGGAATTTCTGATACAAGGATTCAATTAGTTCGGACTTGTTTAGTCTTAAGTTGGAATCAAGACAAAAAAAATTCTTCTATCGAAGATGCCCACACTTCTTTTGTTGAAGTAAGTACAAATGGTTTGATTAAAGATTTCCTAAGAATTGACTTATTGAAATCCCATATTTCATATATCAGAAAAAGGAATGATCCGTTCGGTTCAGGATTAATCTTGGATAATGAGTCGAATCGGACCAATATCAATCCATTTTTTTCTATTTATTCGAAGGCAAAAATTCAACAATCACTTAGCCAAAATCACGGAACTATTCGTATGTTGTTGAATAGAAATGAGAAATGCCGATCTTTGATAATTTTGTCATCATCTAATTGTTTTCAAATAGGACCATTCAACGATGGAAAATATTACAATGGGATAAAAGAAGGAATTAATAAAACTCAAAGAGATCCTATAATTCCAATAAAGACTTCGTTAGGTCCTTTAGGAATAGCCCTTCCAGTTGAAAATTTTTATTTTTACCGTTTAATAACTCATAATCAGATCTCGATGAATAAAAATTCTCAACTGTACAAATTAAAGGAAACTTTTCAAGTATTAAAATATTATTTAATGGACGAAAACGAGAGAATTTTTAAATCTGATCTATGCAGTAACATCGTTTTAAATCCATTTTATTTGAATTGGCATTTTCTCCATCATAATTTTTGTGAAAAAACGTTTACAATAATTAGTCTTGGGCAATTTATTTGTGAAAATGTATGTATAGTTCAAACGAAAAATGCACCACACCTAAAATCGGGTCAAGTTCTAACTGTTCAAATGGATTCTGTAGGAATAAGATCGGCTAACCCTTTTTTGGCGACTCCAGGAGCAACTGTTTATGGCCATTATGGAGAAATACTTTATGAAGGAGATATATTAGTTACATTTATATATGAAAAATCAAGATCTGGTGATATAACACAAGGTCTTCCAAAAGTAGAACAGGTATTAGAAGTGCGTTCGATTGATTCAATATCAATGAACCTAGAAAAGAGAGTTGACACTTGGAACGGACGTATAACAAGAATTCTCGGCATTCCTTGGGGATTCTTGATTGGTGCTGAGCTAACTATAGCGCAAAGTCGTATTTCTTTGGTTAATAAAATTCAAAAGGTTTATCTATCCCAGGGAGTTCACATCCATAATAGACATATAGAAATTATTGTGCGTCAAATAACATCAAAAGTCTTGGTTTCAGAAGATGGAATGTCTAATGTTTTTTCACCCGGTGAACTAATTGGATTGTTGCGAGCCGAACGAGCGGGGCGTGCCTTAGATGAAGCGATTTGCTACCGAGCTCTATTATTGGGAATAACAAAAACATCTCTGAATACTCAAAGTTTCATATCTGAAGCAAGTTTTCAAGAAACTGCTAGAGTTTTAGCAAAAGCCGCTCTCCGGGGTCGTATAGATTGGTTGAAAGGTCTGAAAGAGAACGTTGTTTTAGGGGGAATGATACCCGTTGGTACCGGATTCAAAAGAATAATGCACCGTTCAAAGCCAAGGCAATATAACAAGATTACCTTGGAAACAAAAAAGAATAATTTATTCGAGGATGAAATGAGAGATATTTTGTTCCACCACAGAGAATTATTTTTTGTTTCCATTTCAAAGAATTTATGCGATATATCAGAGCAATCTAGGATTTAATGATTCCTAAGAGCGGATTCATCCCCTTAAACACGGTCTTTTTTTTTTTGTTAATAAAAGATAATATAAAGATAATAATAAATAGAAAAAAAAGAAAAAAATGGCCTGATCATGTATCAATGGCCAATCTTCGGTCGAAAAGAAGGTTCCATCGGAACAATTATTTACTTCTATTTCAGTATACCCAGTTGGTCTCTTTTTTTTTTTTCTATTTTTTTTTTTCAAAAAAAAAAGTGTGGGGATAAATATAAATGACAAAAAGATATTGGAACATAATTTTGGAAGAGATGATGGAAGCGGGAGTTCATTTTGGCCACGGTACTAGAAAATGGAATCCTAAAATGGCACCTTATATATCTGCAAAGCGTAAGGGTATTCATATTACAAATCTTACTAGAACTGCTCGGTTTTTATCAGAAGCTTGTGATTTAGTTTTTGATGCAGCAAGTAGGGGAAAACAATTCTTAATTGTTGGTACCAAAAAAAAAGCAGCGGATTCAGTAGCGCGGGCTGCAATAAGAGCTCGGTGTCATTATGTTAATAAAAAATGGATCGGCGGTATGTTAACGAATTGGTATACTACAGAAACGAGACTTCATAAGTTCAGGGACTTGAGAACGCAACAAAAGACGGGGAAACTCAATTGTTTTCCAAAAAGAGATGCCGCTATATTGAAGAGAGAATTATCTCATTTGGAAACATATCTTGGTGGAATTAAATATATGACAGGGTTACCCGATATTGTAATAATCGTCGATCAGCAAGAAGAATATAAGGCTCTTAGAGAATGTATAACTTTGGAAATTCCAACGATTTGTTTAATCGATACAAATTGTGACCCGGACCTCGCCGATATTTCGATTCCAGCTAATGATGATGCTATAGCTTCAATTCGATTAATTCTTAACAAATTAGTATTTGCAATTTGTGAGGGTCGTTCTAGCTATATACGAAATTCTTGATTAATAATAAGATAAATAAATTATTTGATTTGGTTGGAGCGATGCATAAATTTATGGAATTGGTTACTATACTATTAGTAAATCGCACAAAAAATATAAAAAGAACAAACGGAAATTTTATGTGATTAGTCGATATTCAAAATCAAAAATGAAAGTAGACAAATCAAAAAGGAAAGGAGATGGTTGAATTAAAATAATTCCCTTTCAAGTTCTATTTCTTTTAGAGGGCAGGACAATATGAATGTTTTATTATGTTCCATCAACACATTAAAAAGATTATACGATATATCTGCTGTGGAAGTAGGTCAACATTTCTATTGGCAAATAGGAGGTTTCAAAGTACATGCCCAAGTACTTATTACTTCTTGGGTTGTAATTGCTATCTTATTAGTTTCAGCCATTCTGGTTGTTCGAAATCTGCAAACCATTCCCACTTTGGGTCAGAATTTCTTTGAGTATGTTCTTGAATTCATTCGAGACGTGAGCAAAACTCAGATTGGAGAAGAATATGGTCCGTGGATTCCTTTTATTGGAACTATGTTTCTATTTATTTTGGTTTCTAATTGGTCAGGGGCTCTTTTGCCTTGGAAAATCATACAATTACCTCATGGGGAGTTAGCTGCACCCACAAATGATATAAATACTACCGTTGCATTAGCTTTACTTACGTCAGTAGCATATTTCTATGCGGGTCTTTCAAAAAAAGGATTAGCTTATTTTAGTAAATACATACAACCAACTCCAATCCTTTTACCGATTAACATCTTAGAAGATTTCACAAAACCCTTATCGCTTAGTTTTCGACTTTTCGGAAATATATTAGCTGATGAATTAGTAGTTGTTGTTCTTGTTTCTTTAATACCTTTAGTAGTTCCTATACCTGTCATGTTCCTTGGATTATTTACAAGTGGTATTCAAGCTCTAATTTTTGCTACTTTAGCTGCGGCTTATATAGGTGAATCCATGGAAGGCCATCATTGACTAGTTTTCGAAAAAGAGTCTTTTTTCGTTTAGCTCACCGCACATATACGGTGGCTCAAAATAATCTACTTATGAAACAAAAATATATATATAAAATAGAAAGAAGTTTTGAATAATAATAAAAAAAAAAGGGTTATCCCCCCCCCCCAAAAAAAAAGATGCAATAAGGTATAAATAAAAATAAGTATACAATTTAGTGTAATAGTAAAATATAAAAGATTACCAGAGAATTGAAAAAAAAAAAATAGAGTAGGAGTGAGGAGTGAGGGGGGTGTATATAATCTAATCACTATAAGACAACTCTTTCTTTTTTTTGGAGGTTTCAAAGAATGATTCTCGAATCCACTTGAATCTAAAACACAAATAATTGGTTTACAGCATGGAAGAAACACACGTATATGTGATATTATATATGAACTAGTTATATATGATATGAACTAGTTATATATGATATGAACTAGTTATATATGAACTAACTAGATATCTAAATATCTAAAAAAACTAGATATATATATATATCTAAAATTGCCCTGCTACTACTGTTAATTTCGATAGGGATTTAAAAAACAATTTCATTTCATCGCTAATTGTGAATTGAATATTGAATGACTAAAGAAATTCAATACAATAAAAAAAACGAAAAGAATGGTTCAAAATTTAAGGTAAGATAAGAACAAAAGTTATATGTATTCACAAAAAAACTACGTCGGTAGAAACGAAAAAAGAAATCTCGAAGTAATTCGAATAGTTCCATAACTATTCTTATTTCAATTCGGAATTCTTAATTACTTCGACTGGATAAATCTTGGTAATTTAATAATTAAGTCATAATTTATTGGTTGATCATATCATTAACTATTTCTTTTCTTTTTTTTAGGATACGAGGAACTTATCATGAATCCACTTATTTCTGCCGCTTCCGTTATTGCTGCTGGGTTGGCCGTCGGGCTTGCTTCTATTGGACCTGGGGTTGGTCAAGGCACTGCTGCAGGGCAAGCTGTAGAAGGGATTGCGCGACAACCAGAGGCAGAGGGAAAAATACGGGGTACTTTATTGCTTAGTCTGGCTTTTATGGAAGCTTTAACAATTTATGGGCTGGTTGTAGCATTAGCGCTTTTATTTGCGAATCCTTTTGTTTAATCCTAAAAAAAAAAAATAGAAAAATAAAAATACATATCCTTTTTTCCGTGGAGTTGCTTTGCTGTTCTTGCTTTTTCCAATTATATTAAGATTTCATTCCTACAATTATTTATTTGTTCGGGCAAGAACAT